TCATTCGGACCTTTCAATTCATAGATGTGGATCTCGGACCTATGAATGGGGATATTCCCGATACTCACAAAGAAAAGGGGAAGTGACTTGGACAAAAAGGGAAGTGACTTGGACAAAAAGAGAAGTGACTTGGACAAAAAGAAACGAAGTGACTTAGACAAATCTTGTTTGTCGATAGCCTCGGACCAATCAATCGAATATTGATTAATACGTAATCGATCGAACACTACTTGAAAACGGTTCTTCTGTTCAGAAATGAAATGTTCTAAATGTTCCTGGAAATTCTTGCTCCCATTGGACCATTTGTATCTATATGCATCAGGATCCCGATTCATGGATCTCTCGGTTCGAGAAATAAGAGGATCAAACCATTTCTTCTGACTCTTTTTCAAATTCGATAAATGTTGGTTGATCGTATATTTCATTATAGTTATATGATTCAGAGTATCATTTCCTATTTGATCCCTTTGAATTTCATATTCGAAGTTGCGATCGGATCTATTCATTAAAAAGAATCGATTCGATACATTTCTTATGTACCCATAGGTGCTATATTGGATTTGAATCAGATTTCGGATCAATCTATATTGATTGACTGCCTCCATTATGTTGTTGCTAGCAAATACCGCCGTTTTTATTTTTGGATCTTCCAAATCATTCCCGCAGTAGATCCGGACCGATTTTTTTCTGATCCTTCGATAAAAAGATTCATTCTCTTCATAAAAAAGAGGAGGTAGAATCAATAAAGATTTCTTTTTCGATTCATCTCTGGAGTTGAATACCTTATTCAAGAATTTTTTTTGATCTAACCCGCAGGAATCAATAGAAAAGGCAAATCCCCTGTGATACACCAGATCCGGCCCGGTTATTGATAGAGTGAATAGATCTGCCATTTCTTGAAATCTCTCTTCTGATTCAAAATCGTGGTGTAACGTGTATCCCCCCTTGTTCCGGCCATGGAATAGATGAAATAAATCAAAAAATGGATTTTTGTTCAAGAATGAAATCTTATTGGAACTGTCCATATCCGGTTCATCCTTCGGAACCATATCAGATCCCGGATCTGATGAAATAGGATGAATTGAGACGGTATTTTGTAAATACGTAATTATCTTGAATATATCAACCATTTCTTTATTTTCCGATCGCCTGGAAAGAACAAAGGAAACATCTTGTTTTTTCTTCAAAAATTTCTGATCTCTAGTGGACCTCTCAGTAGGATTCGAACCCAGATGAAGTTCTGACCATCTGTCAGAGAAAAAAGAACGAATTGATCTTGTAGGATTCCCAAGAAATTCTTCGATTTCTTCCGGAAGCAGATGATTATTCATCTGCTTCTCACGTTCCGCGAATAGCCGGGACATTGAGGAAGATCCAAAAAGGCATTTCGGGAATCGATCTGATTCTATCTCCGCTCCTTCCGTTTGAAGAAAGGAAGGATCCCAAAGAATCGATCTTTCTTTTACTTTTAGTAGTTGCTGAATCTCTCTTTGATCGATCAATGTGTGATATTCGGAATCCTCATTTCTAATGGAATCGAAACGATCTCTGGATTGATCAGAAGATCCTTTCAATTGGCTAGAATCCGTTACTTGAACGAAAATGGATCTTGTGGAATCATATTGAATATTTGACAATACATTCCGTACCTTGCTAAAAAACCGATCCTTGTTTACCAACCACACATTGTCTAACCAAATCAAATTCTCTCTCGATACGTTCCTCAAAAAATCCGACTCGTGCTGATTCTTCCCCCAACTAACGAAGAGATCTTGGCGGAATTGCCACATATGAAATTGAGCACAATTTTGCAAAGAAATACCCCACTTGTTTCTCGAGAAGAGATGGGAAACATGCTCAATATCATTTGATTGAATAGTTGCCTCAGCTCCTTGTTGTTTGAAGAAACCCCCCCCTTCAATTGGTCTTTTTTCACGAAAAGCAGACATGAGATAACAAATCAAGTCTTTCCCTAAGACTTCGAATAGCTGTCCCGAATTCAAGTTGAGTATGTTTCGCTTCTTCCTCGGAGAAAGACGATCAAACAATTCCCAATCATGGTCCTTGCGGATCAGATCATCCGTATAGGATAAAAAAAGAAACTCCAGATATTTGCTATCTTTCTCTTTGAATGAGATCTCAATTCCAGCTACGGTTTTATTAGATACCTTACAACTAGAATCCCTCTTTTTTCCGATCCGGTTCCTCCACCACCGCGAACCCCGGTTAGATTCAGGCATGATACACTTTTTATTTATTGGGAGAACCCAAGTACTCTCTTGCGGATCCATGAAATAACTCTCAGAAATCTTTTTCCCTTTTGGAAGATACAGGAGCGAAACAATCAACCTATTGATATTGGAAGACCAAAAAGATTCTTCCAATATCTCATTTCTGGGTCCAATGGAATTCATAGGTATAGGAAGAAGCCCCATCAAATAGAGATTTTTTCTTTCGACCATCTTTCGATTGTTAATACGAGATATAAGGACCGCTACTA